TTCGAACTATCTATGGGGTCTTGGGTATCAAAATTTGGATATTTATAGACGAAGAATAAGAAACCTTTACTTGTCTTTCCCTTCTATCCATTGATAGAAAAAAAAAAATAGAAACTCGTTCATTCTTTTTCTGGTGAATCAAAATGAGCAATTCTAATTCTTAATTCTATAGGGTTGAATAAAAATTCAATTGACCATTTGATATAAATGCTATGCTTAGTGTGTGACTCGTTGGTTTTTTAGGGTTAGGATTAAAAAAGGACCAGCCCCATAGTATGAACTAATAACCAACTCATCACTTCGTATTATCTGGATATAAAGAACCAGTCAAGATATGATAAATCAGTCATATCTTTGTAGCAACTGAAATTTTTTTTTTCATAAACTTTAATTAGAAGTTGTAAAACAAAATGAAAGAAGTAAAGGTGTGGATAAATGGAAGGATGAGAGAAAGAGAGAAAAAGAATATCAATGATATAGAATTCCAATATGTAAGGTCTACGAGTCATCTCATAAAAGACAGTGTAATAAAGCATCAATACTAATTGATTCATCCATAATTAGATATTAAATGAATCAAGAAAAAAATAAAGAGCTTGGAGCCAATAAAGACTAAGAAGATTGACTCAGGAACAAATTGGATTATGAGCTCCATTGTAGAATTCGGACCTAATCATTAAGTACGAAGCGATGGGAACGATGGAACCTGTGCATGCAAAAGATTTTATTGAAAAAATGAATCTTAATGATTCACTAGTCGGGATGGCGAAATGAACCGGAGATTAATTCATCTATTGGGAGAAGTCACGAACGAGCCCTACAAATGAAATAGAGATTGAAAGAGTAAATATTCGCCCGCGAAAACTTTTTTTTTTTTTTAGTTGCTAAACTTGGATAAAGGACAAAACAAAATAAAGATTTTTTAGAACGTTCTAAAAAAAAACGATTTTTTACAAAAAATGTTAATCATTTCAATTAAATGTTTTTAATCCTTTTATTCGTGAGGAGCTGGATGAGAAGAAACTCTCACGTCCGGTTCTGCAGTAGAGATGGAATTGTGAAACAACCATCAACTATAACCCCAAAAGAACTAGATTCCGTAAACAACATAGAGGAAGAATGAAGGGAATATCTTATCGAGGTAATCATATTTGTTTCGGTAAATATGCTCTTCAGGCACTTGAACCTGCTTGGATCACATCTAGACAAATCGAAGCAGGTCGACGAGCAATGACACGAAATGCACGCCGTGGTGGAAAAATATGGGTCCGTATATTTCCAGACAAACCGGTTACAGTAAGACCCGCTGAAACACGTATGGGTTCGGGAAAGGGATCCCCTGAATATTGGGTAGCTGTTGTTAAACCAGGTCGAATACTATACGAAATGGGTGGAGTAACCGAAAATATAGCTAGAAGGGCTATTTCAATAGCAGCATCCAAAATGCCTATACGAACTCAATTCATTATTTCAGGATAAAGATGTAGAACCAACAGAAATGAATCTTGGGGATGAAAGTTTCTTTTTTTGGACAAAAAATATTCCTTTTTTTTCTTCATCCTTTGCATTGGAAGAATAGACTAAAAAATTGATATGATTCAACCTCAGACCCATTTAAATGTAGCAGATAACAGCGGGGCTCGAGAATTGATGTGTATTCGAATCATAGGAGCTAGCAATCGTCGATATGCTCATATTGGTGACGTTATTGTTGCTGTGATCAAAGAAGCAGTACCAAATATGCCCCTAGAAAAATCAGAAGTAGTCAGAGCTGTAATTGTTCGTACCTGTAAAGAACTTAAACGTGACAGCGGTATGATAATACGATATGATGACAATGCTGCAGTTGTGATTGATCAAGAAGGAAATCCAAAAGGAACTAGAATTTTTGGTGCGATCCCCCGGGAATTGAGACAATTCCATTTTACTAAAATAGTTTCATTAGCTCCCGAGGTATTATAAAATGAGATCACTGATATGTTTATAGTGGGTATTTGAAAGAAATAGATTAAGAACTAGATTAATTAGTAGATTGTGTCTCACGCATATACCTTTAATAATTCATATTCATAAAACAAATAAGTAAAAAAAAAAAAAGAAAAACATGTTGATTATATCCAATTTTGGGGCACCCATAATTTTAGTTCACCATGGGTAGGGACACTATTGCTGAGATAATAACCTCTATACGAAATGCTGATATGGATAGAAAAAGAGTGGTTCGCATCGCATCTACTAATATTACCGAAAATATTGTTAAAATACTTTTCCGAGAAGGTTTTATTGAAAACGTTAGAAAACATCGAGAAAAAAACAAATCTTTTTTGGTTTTAAACCTGCGGCATAGAAGGAATAGGAAAAGACTCTATAGAAATTTTTTAAATTTAAAACGGATCAGTCGACCCGGTCTACGAATCTATTCTAACTCTCAACGAATTCCTAGAATTTTAGGTGGGATGGGGATTGTAATTCTTTCTACTTCTCGAGGTATAATGACAGACCGAGAGGCTCGACTCGAAGGAATCGGCGGAGAAATTTTGTGTTATATATGGTAATCCTTTTAATATCCAAATTGGATCCGAAACTTCTTCCTATTTCTAAAAAAAAGAAAAGGGACGAGTTGTCTAATATCGTTCCTCCTCCATTAGTTGATACTTCAAGGAGGCTTTACCTGGAATGAAAGAACAAAAATGGATTCATGAAGGTTTAATTACTGAATCGCTTCCCAATGGTATGTTCCGGGTTCGGTTAGATAATGAAGATCTGATCCTGGGTTATGTTTCAGGAAAGATCCGGCGTAGTTTTATACGGATACTGCCAGGAGATAGAGTCAAAATTGAAGTAAGTCGTTATGATTCAACCAGAGGACGTATAATTTATCGACTCCGCAACAAGGATTGGAAGGATTAGGTGGTTTTTATTCAATATGATTCGAGATGAAAAATTTCAAGAAACTTATTTTCTTCCAAGAAGTAGATTCAGAATTAAGATAAGGAATGACAAATATGAAAATAAGAGCTTCTGTTCGTAAAATTTGTGAAAAATGTCGCCTAATCCGTAGGCGGGGGCGCATTATAGTAATTTGTTCCAACCCGAGACATAAACAAAGACAAGGATAATCAGACTCCCTAAAGGACTCGATGTACAAATAAGGAATCTGTTTTGACATGAAATGGATATATCCATATATCTCTGACTCATATTTATGAGATGATAAAATATGGCAAAAGCTATACCGAGAATTGGTTCACGTAGAAATGGACGTATTGGTTCACGTAAGAGTGCACGTAGAATACCAAAGGGGGTTATTCATGTTCAAGCAAGTTTCAATAATACCATTGTCACGGTTACAGATGTACGGGGTCGGGTGGTTTCTTGGTCCTCAGCGGGTACTTGTGGATTCAAGGGTACGAGAAGAGGGACACCCTTTGCCGCTCAAACTGCAGCAGCAAATGCTATTCGTACAGTAGTAGATCAAGGTATGCAACGAGCAGAAGTCATGATAAAAGGTCCCGGTCTCGGAAGAGACGCAGCATTACGAGCTATTCGTAGAAGTGGTATACTATTAACTTTCGTACGGGATGTAACCCCTATGCCACATAATGGTTGCAGACCCCCGAAAAAAAGACGTGTGTAGAAATTAACATTGAAGAAATTTCAAGAGAAACAAGAGAAATAAATGATTCAATCAAATCAAATAATATTACTATGGTTCGAGAGAAAGTAACAGTATCTACTCGGACACTACAGTGGAAGTGTGTTGAATCAAGAGAAGACAGTAAACGTCTTTATTATGGACGCTTTATTCTGTCTCCACTTATGAAAGGTCAAGCCGACACAATAGGCATTGCGATGCGAAGAGCTTTACTTGGAGAAATAGAAGGAACATGTATCACACGTGTAAAATCTGAGAACGTCCCGCATGAATATTCTACCATAGCGGGTATTCAAGAATCGGTCCATGAAATTTTAATGAATTTAAAAGAAATTGTATTGAGAAGTAATCTATATGGAACTTGTGACGCGTCTATTTGTGTCAGAGGTCCAGGATATGTAACTGCTCAAGATATCATCTTACCACCTTATGTAGAAATCGTTGATAATACACAACATATAGCTAGCTTGACAGAACCAATTGATTTGTGTATTGGATTACAAATCAAGAGAAATCGCGGATATCTTATCAAAATGCCACATAACTTTCAAGATGGAAGTTATCCTATAGATGCTGTATTCATGCCTGTTCGAAATGCGAATCATAGTATTCATTCTTATGGGAATGGGAATGAAAAACAAGAGATACTCTTTCTCGAAATATGGACAAATGGGAGTTTAACTCCGAAAGAAGCACTTCATGAAGCCTGCCGGAATTTGATTGATTTATTTATTCCCTTTTTACATAAGGAAGAAGAAAACTTACCTTTAGAGGACAATCAACACACGGTTCCTTTATCCCCTCTTACCTTTCACGATAAATTGGATAAACTCAGAAAAAACAAAAAAAAAATAGCATTGAAATCGATTTTTATTGACCAATCAGAATTCTCTCCCAGGGTCTATAATTGCCTCAAAAGGTCCAATATATATACATTATTGGACCTTTTGAATAACAGTCCGGAAGATCTCATGAAAATTGAACATTTGCGCCTAGAAGATATAAAACAGATATTGGTCATTCTAGAAAAACATTTCGCAATTGATTTACCAAAAAAGAAGTTTTAAATCTATTGGATTTTTTTTTCGTCTTTTTTTTTTTTCATTAAGATGAAAATAGGTTTTGAATCTTTAGCACAATTCATATATTCGAAAGAAATTCAGAATTGAATAGATGTATCTAGGGAGAATTCGCTTGAAAGCGACTATTCCCTAGATACACACGTCGTGTTATTTCACAATTGAATCAAATTAAAAAAGACCTAAAGTTAGGGATTTATCAATAGGTAATGTTGCACCAATACCCAACCAAAGAGCGACTGCAGTACCAATCAAAAAGACGGTTG